CACGTCATGGTCATCCCGCTTTTCTATCTTATATAGACTTGTATGTAACTATTGAAAGTGATGATATTATATATAACGTCACTATTCCACCTAAAAGTTTTCTATTAGTTCAAAATGATCAATATGTAGAATCAGAACAAGTAATTGCTGAGATTCGTGCAAGAACATATACTTTGAATTTTAAAGAAAAAGTTCGAAAACATATTTATTCTAACTCAGAAGGAGAAATGCATTGGAGTAGCGACGTATATCACGTTCCCGAATTTACATATAGTAATGTCCATATTTTACCAAAAACAAGTCATTTATGGATATTATCAGGAAGGTCTTGTAGGTATGGTGCAGGCTCTTTTTCACTCCGCAAGGATCAAGATCAAATGAACATTGATTCTTTTTCTTCCGGAAAAATAAATAATTCAAACTTTGTAGTAACTAATGATCAAGTAAAACATAAATTCTTTAGTTCTAACCCTTCTGGTAAAAAAGAAAGCGGGATTCCAGATTATTTAGGATTTAATCAAATCATATCTCTAGATCATTTAAATTTCCTACATCCTAATATTTCCCCCCATTCTTCGGATTTATTGGCAAAGAGACGAAGAAATAGATTCATCATTCCATTTCCATTCCAATCGATCCAAGAACGAGACAAAGAACTAATGCGCTCTTCCGGTATCTCGATCGAAATACCTATCAATGGTATTTTTCGTAGAAATAGTATTTTTTCTTATTTCGATGATCCTCAACACAAAACGCAGGGTTCAGGAATTCCTAAATATAAGACTATAGGAATTCCTTCCGTTTTTAAAAAAGAGGATTTAGATGAATACGGAGGAGAAAAAGAATTTAAGCCAAAATACCAAATCAAAGTAGATCGATTTTTTTTCATTCCCGAGGAAGTGCATATTTTACCCGAATCTTCTTACATAATGGTACGGAACAACAGTATCGTTGGAGTAGACACACCAATAACTTTAAATATAAGAAGCCGAGTACGTGGATTGGTCCGAGTAGAGAAGAAAAAAAAACGGATTGAATTGAAAATATTTTCTGGCGATATCTTTTTTCCTGGAGAGATGGATAAGATATCCCGACACAGTGGCATCTTGATACCACCAGAGACAGTAAAAAAAAAAAATTCTAAGAAATCAAAAAAAATGAAAAATTGGATCTATGTCCAATGGATCACAACTACCAAGAAAAAGTATTTTGTTTTGGTTCGACCCATAATTCTATATGAAATAGCGGACGGTATCAATTTAGTAAAACTTTTCCCCCAAGATCTGTTCCAGGAAAGGGATAATCTGGAACTGAAGGTTCTCAATTATATTCTTTATGAAAATGGAAAATCAATTCGAGAAATTTCTGGCACAAGTATTCAATTAGTTCGGACTTGTTTAGTTTTGAACTGGGATCAAAACAAAACAAGTTCTTCTATACAAGAAGCCTTCGCTTCTTTTGTTGAAGTAAGTACGAATGATTTGATTGGCGATTTTCTAAGAATTGACTTAGGAAAATCTCATACTTGGGCTATCAGAAAAAGGAATGATCCGTACGGTTCCGGATTGATCCCAGAGAATCAGTTCGATCGGACTAATATCAATCCATTTTATTCTATTTATTCCAAGGAAAAAATTCAACAATCACTTACCCCAAATCACGGAACTATTCGTATGTTGTTGAATAGAAATAATAAAAAGAAATTGCGATCTTTGATAATTTTGTCATCATCTAATTGTTTTCAAATGGTACCTTGCAACGATGTAAAATATCATAATGAAATAAAAAAGGGAATTCAGCAAATTAAAAGAAGTCTTTTAATTCCAATTAAGAATTCGTTAGGCCCTTTAGGAATAACCCTTCAAGTTGCAAATTTGTATTTATTTTATTGTTTAATAACTCATAATCAGATCTCGATAACTACAAATTTGCAACTTGACAGATTAAAGGAAACTTTTCAAGTATTGACATTTTATTTAATGGACGAAAACGAGAGAATTTATAAGCCCGATCTATGCAGTAACATCGTTTTAAATCCATTCCATTTGAATTGGCATTTTCCCCATCATAATTATTGTGGAAAAATGTTTACAATAATTAGTCTTGGACAATTTCTTTGGGAAAATTTATGTATAGCTAAAACGAAAAATGGACCACATCTAAAATCGGGTCAAGTTCTAAGCGTTCAAATTGATTCTGTAGTAATAAGATCGGCTAACCCTTATTTGGCGACTCCAGGAGCAACTGTTCATGGCCATTATGGAGAAATCCTTTATGAAGGAGATATATTAGTTACATTTATATATGAAAAATCGAGATCGGGTGATATAACACAAGGTCTTCCAAAAGTGGAACAAGTATTAGAAGTGCGTTCGATTGATTCAATATCCATGAACCTAGAAAATAAAGTTGACACTTGGACCGAGCATATAACAAGAATTCTCGGCATTCCCTGGGGATTCTTGATTGGTGCTGAGCTAACGATAGTGCAAAGTCGTATTTCTTTGGTTAATAAAATCCAAAAGGTTTATCGATCCCAGGGAGTGCACATTCATAATAGACATATAGAAATTATTGTGCGTCAAATAACATCAAAAGTCTTGGTTTCAGAAGATGGAATGTCTAATGTTTTTTCACCCGGCGAACTAATTGGCTTGTTGCGAGCTGAACGAACGGGGCGTGCCTTGGAAGAAGCAATTTGTTACCGAGCTATATTATTGGGAATAACGAAAACATCTCTGAATACTCAAAGTTTCATATCCGAAGCGAGTTTTCAAGAAACTGCTAGAGTTTTAGCAAAAGCCGCTCTCCGGGGTCGTATCGATTGGTTGAAAGGTTTGAAAGAAAACGTTGTTTTAGGAGGAATGATACCTGTTGGTACCGGATTCAAAAGAGTAATGCGCCGTTTAAGGCAACATAACAAGATTACCTTGCAAAAAAAAAAAAAGAATATATTCGAGTGGGAAATCAGAGATATTTTGTTCCACCACAGAGAAGCTTTTTATTTTTTCATTTCAAAGAATTTATGTGATACATCAGAGGAATCCTTTTTAAGAGTGGATTTATCCCTTTAAACGCAGGCATTTGATAATAATAAATAAAAAAAGGCCTGATCATGTAATGTATCAGCGGCCAATCCTCGGTAGACAAGAAGGTTCCATCGGAACACTTATTTATTTCTATTTCAAGATACCCGGTCTCTTTTTTTTTCAATTTTTTTTTGAAAAAAAAAAAATTGGGGGGCGAAATGACAAAAAGATATTGGAACATAACTTTGGAAGAGATGATGGAAGCGGGAGTTCATTTTGGCCATGGTACTAGAAAATGGAATCCTAGAATGGCACCTTATATATCTGCAAAGCGTAAGGGTATTCATATTACAAATCTTACTAGAACTGCTCGTTTTTTATCAGAAGCTTGTGATTTAGTTTTTGATGCAGCAAGTAGGGGAAAACAACTGTTAATTGTGGGTACCAAAAATAAAGCAGCTGATTCAGTAGCGCGGGCTGCAATAAAAGCTCGGTGTCATTATGTTAGTAAAAAATGGCTCGGCGGTATGTTAACAAATTGGTATACTACCGAAACGAGACTTCATAAGTTAAGAGACTTGAGAACAGAACAAGAACAAAAGACGGGGAGACTCAACTGTCTTCCAAAAAGAGATGCCGCTATGTTGAAGAGACAATTATCCCACTTGGAAACATATCTGGGCGGCATTAAATATATGACGGGATTGCCCGATATTGTAATAATCGTTGATCAGCAGGAAGAATATACGGCTCTTCGAGAATGTATCACTTTGGGAATTCCAACGATTTGTTTAATCGATACAAATTGTGACCCGGATCTTGCAGATATTTCGATTCCAGCTAACGATGATGCTATAGCTTCAATCCGATTAATTCTTAACAAATTAGTATTTGCAATTTCTGAGGGTCGTTCTAGCTATATACGAAATTCTTGATTAATAATAAGGTAAATAAAATATGGGGTTGGGGAAATTCGTAGATTTATGGAAATGGAATTGGTTACTCTACTATACTAGTACTAAATACTAAATCATGGAGAAAAGAAAAAGATAAAAATAACCGAAAATATTATGCGATTAGTCGGTATTCAAATCAAAATAAAATATAAAATTAAAGTAAACAAGTCAAAAAGGAGATGGTTGAATCAAAATAATTCCTTTTCAAGTTTTCTATTTCTTTTAGAGGTCAAGGCAATATGAATGTTCTATTATGTTCCATCAATACATTAAAAAGATTATACGATATATCGGCTGTGGAAGTAGGTCAACATTTCTATTGGCAAATAGGCGGTTTCCAAGTACATGCCCAAGTCCTTATTACTTCTTGGGTTGTGATTGCTATCTTATTAGTTTCAGCCATTCTAGTTGTTCGAAATCCGCAAACCATTCCCACTTTCGGTCAGAATTTCTTTGAATATGTCCTTGAATTCATTCGAGACGTGAGCAAAACTCAGATTGGAGAAGAATATGGTCCATGGGTTCCCTTTATTGGAACTCTGTTTCTATTTATTTTTGTTTCTAATTGGTCAGGGGCTCTTTTGCCCTGGAAAATCATACAGTTACCTCATGGGGAGTTAGCTGCACCCACAAATGATATAAATACTACCGTGGCATTAGCTTTACTTACGTCAGCGGCTTATTTCTATGCGGGTCTTTCAAAAAAAGGATTAGCTTATTTTGGTAAATACATCCAACCAACTCCAATCCTTTTACCGATTAACATCTTAGAAGATTTCACAAAACCCTTATCGCTCAGTTTTCGACTTTTTGGAAATATATTAGCTGATGAATTAGTAGTTGTTGTTCTTGTTTCTTTAGTACCTTTAGTAGTTCCTATACCGGTCATGTTCCTTGGATTATTTACAAGCGGTATTCAAGCTCTCATTTTTGCTACTTTAGCTGCGGCTTATATAGGTGAATCCATGGAAGGCCATCATTGACCTGTTTTCGAAATAATCCATTTTTAGTTTAG